TTCCAATCTCCCACTCCGACTATACGAATATGGGCACTTTTCCTCAAATATCGAAAGCCTTGCATGCAGATTTCGTTTTTGGGGTGTCCTTCCCTTCATCTATATCTAATATATCCGCACGGAGAACGCCATCCTATTCCCCCTGCTTTCAACCTTTCCTTATCTCTCTTCATACTATTTGTTTGTTTTTTCAGTTATTCGCCTTGTAAACTTCTGTCCAGTCCTGTATTCCACTATGTATTGTAACTTCTATACGTTCTTATCTTCCTCTGCTTTTCCTTTCCCGCATCTCTTTCTTTCTTTGAGTTGAGGGATGGAATATCAGATTCCAAATCGGATGTGAACGAATAGGCTCTTTCTTCTCTTTTAATCCCGTGCAATAAAATAAGAGAAGATCGAAAGCTGATATGCGACATCCTTTCCTTTCCTCTCCTTTACAGTCGAGCTACTTCGTTCCTTTCTAAAAGCTCTATTCACGAATGAAGTGCTGGACCACCGGAAACGAGTGTAATACCGGAACGAGTAGAGCTAGAGTGAATTTCTAACTAGAGTAAAGAGATGTAGCGAGTTAAAAAGAACGATAACTAGAGAACAAGAGAGGCAGAGAGGATAGACTACGTTACACAACTTTCATTTTACCGGGTTGAAGATCGGATGTCCCTGAGGGAACTAGTCCTAAAAGATGGGAAAGATTACTAGTCTAGTTTTGCTACTAGTTGAGATAGAAAAGTTTCGAACTGAGACCCCCACTCCCTAAGGAATAAGGAAAAGGAGCTTTAGTGATTTCGCCCATGGGTTCTATCTCTAGGTAGGAATAGTTTACAGTGGGAGGGTAATTGAATTAGGTTTATTCATTGGGATGAAATCACTCCACTTTCAAGCCTTTCAACAAAACCAGTAACAAGATTGACTTAGGGAAGCAAGTCAGCAAGCGGGTACGCAATCAGAAAATAGATTTCATTTGAACATATCTCTTACTTTATTACGCCAGCCTATCAAATCTCTATTCGATCCGATGGAAGTTTACTTTGCTGCGGTTTCTTTCTGGTCTCTTTGAGTTCCTGTGGCAATTGGAGTTCTTTTTGCTGTGTATCCAGCCCCTCCAAACGCAGTAGAAGTTCCAGCCATTGAGAGGTCTGTTACATTCCATCTTACTTCTCCTTCTCCTGTGGAGCCAATTTCAGTGTGAACATTGAGTGGGAGTTCGGTTACATTGCTAAGAGAATCCCCTGTACCAGTTCCCCATGATCAAATTGCAAGGGAAGTTGAAGTGGAAGTTTGAGTTTCTTTTGATGTCGCTGCGCTGAGAGTTCTCTTTTGAGTTCCCCCCAAGCAATCGGGAAATGTTCATATTGCTGCTTTTTAGTTTACGAAGACGAGGCAAGAGATGAGAGGATAGCTGCTTTCATAGACGCAGGAAAAAGGTAAGCCTTCGTTGCACACCATCCTTCCTTTATCTCTCCTATCTTGTTCCTAGCTAGCTTTCCACATCTCAAAGCCAAACTTGACTGTCCTTTGTTTTGCATCTGACTTCTTGATTGATTTCACTCCCGGCAAGCGAGGACCCGTCCGAGCGATCTTGGCTACCGGTGTGACAGGTCTGTCTAGTACAGTAGATCGCTATCAGGCAACACTGTCTCCATCCTATCTTCTTGATTAAAGCCTTGCTAAAGCAGATCAGGAATCAAAAACCAGGTATGAGCCATAGCACAGGGACTCTCGGTTGGTCGTAGAAATGAAAGAGTTTTCGCTAGTGAAGCTTTAAGAGAAGAGATAGGGCAAGTAGTCTACAACTATCCTTGCTTTGTTGCCGGCTTTCATTTTATATAAAAGAGGTCGCTTTCCGATGTTGATAAGTTCTTAATCAATGCATGCCCCCTTTCCCCATTACTTAATCAATTCGAGTTGGAATAAACTTTCAATCGGTTGGACAAGAAGAAAGCAAAGCGTACGTCAGTCGCGTGCCAACTGTTTTACATTTTACAGCGCTTCCTCGAAGGAACCACTCAATTCATTGCAAACACAAAATGAATAAAGCAGCCATTTTCGTTGGAAGTTTCCGTAACACTGTCCAGTGGAAAATAAGCCTACAATAGGAGGGAGCGTGCCAACATGGAATTCTTTCTATTCTCTTGCTAGCTCTCGGGTTCCGGCGAATCTTCCTGCTACGCCCTAAATAATTAGGCTTTGCCAGAGGGGGTTTTTCTTGATTCCCACTGCTGCCTGCTTTCCCCTTCTCTGCTAACTCAGCCAAGAAAGAAGCAGAAAAAAAGCGTCACGGGCGGGCCACAGTAGAGTTTGAAGTTAGAAGTTGCAATTGTTGAATCCGCTCCTCGATCTCGAGTCCCCAGATGTGTTCATTCAAAGCCGTGGGAATCAGCTCAAAATAGAAAGGCAGATTCCCGAAAAAGCCTTTGCAGCATTGCAAGAAAACAGCGTTGTCAAAGTAGCGCCTCTACTGTTCCCTCCTTCCCACCGCCCTCCCCTCAATGGATCATCTCGTTCTACTTCCAAGTAAATAGGGTAAATAGGTTGGACGAACTTATCATCATGTTCATTTTCTTATGTAAAAAAACCACTCGTATATCGGAAACATTTCAAAACAATCCTTAGACTTCTACAGATGCTTCATTGGCATCTTATTCATCTGAAAGAGTGTGGGATGCTTTTTTCATAGAATTACTATTTTTGGAGAATTGGATTACGCCTTTCTTCTAGTCCTTTATTCCGATACCCCATGTCTTTCCCTTTAACGCTGTGTCAAGGCCACAACGAGCGGAATGGAACTTCTATTTCGCTATTTCTTTTGTTGGAACTCTGTAAACCCCTTTCGAATTGAATGATTCAGTGTGAAAATCACACTCACTCTCTCTAGACCGCCCTTCACTCAACTCAAAATAGCGTATATTAGAAAGCATCTCATGAGTTGAAAGACTCGTTACAACTTGTGCTTTTGTCAAGGGCAAGGGAATCACCCGGCTCATTCACCAGAAATCCGCCTAAGAAATACCTATCCGGAAACAAAGATGGTTTCGTAGCTGATCTGCCGAAAAGAAAAGACAAGGGGGTGCACTCTTGGCTAATCGGTCGTTCTGGCAAACCCATCTTCTAGGGTGGCCGATTCTCCAGTGCTATCTTCTGTTTTTTGCGTCTGAAAAAACAGCTTCTTTGAATGCCTCTGCCCTACCTTCATTCCCGGGTAGTTGATTTGAAGAAGCCTTCTTTCTCGGACCAAGGGCTTTCTCTTCTGCTTCTTCTTTCTTACCCGGATACTAAAAGGGAAGATAACAGAAGGCGGTGGCTAGGTTAGGTCTTAATAGGAGACGAGACAGTTAAGGTTAAGGTTCTCTTTCCTTTGCAGGAAGCAAAATCAAATCCTAGCATCGCGCTATGCGCTAGCACTTGTTGAGGGAAGAACTCAAAAAAGAATGCTGATCTCTCTCTTTTTTGTTCCCCTTGACTATATCTTCTTCCTTACTCATTGCTTGATTGCCGTAGAAAGCGAGAGCAAGTTAGGTCTGACTCCTACTCCTAAATCATAGTCATTTGACTTTTGCAAGCAACCTTGGTTGACACAGTCCTACGATCACCTCAACACTAGTCTTAAGGGACTGGCTTGAAGAGTCTATCCATTACCACTGAAACTGAGACTAGAGATAGGAAATGAAAAAAGACCTTTCTGACTGTAATGGGACTGGAACTGATCCCTCCTTGCTTCGGAACCGCCCATTCAGGAGTTGTTCTTCGACCTGCAGCAAACCAAGCCCTAGCCCGGCCCGGTAACTAAGCTTGATCTTTCTGTCTTACTGAAACAAGACCATGCTCGTGGCGCTTGTTTTAATCCATATAGACTTAAACAAAGACAGTGTCGAAGGGGCTTAGCGGCTTCAGAATCCTGCATTCCAAACCCTTATCTCGCAGATGGATTTGATCAGACGCTTGCTTTTTCCCAGTCAAGTAAGTACCCAGTACAGCTCTGTAAGTACAGTCACCAGTAGAGCACTAGCTCTTACAGCAAGCAGCAAGCTAGCGTAGGCAATAGTGTCCGGATAGCCCAGTGCTAATAGCTCTAGCTTTATCTTAGTAAGGCTAGCCAGCCGACTAATATACTAATAGGTATAAAGAAATCCCTTTTCGAACAAGAGACTAATGGAACGACCTGGGGACTCTGAAAGCGCTGTAAGGCTAGCAAGGTACTCAGATAGGGAGAGGAAGATGAAGGGGAAGCTTGACTGAGCTAAGGTAAGAAAGCAAGCGCTAGTAGAAGGCTAATTGAAGACTGACTACTTAAAAGGAAAACTTCACACTAACTTACTAGTCTATAGAAAAGATAGAACAAAGTCAGCCTTAGCTAGCCTATCTAAGATAGTAAGCGGTTAAGGCAAGTGGAAAGAAAGGACTGAAAGCAGAGGCGGAAGGTGCATGGCTAGGGAGTGGATCTTTTAAAACTCCCACTTTCTCGTTGGGATTGGGCGCAATAGGAGGTGCTTCATCTGTCACGGCAATCTTCCCTTCTTCAATCAGATCTTGAATCTTGTGTTGCAGATTCCTACAGCGATCTGTGGGATGGCCTTCATTCTGATGAAATTCGCAATAGGCGTTTGGATTCCGGGAAGAGGATTTTCTTTGGTGGCTGACGCTTAGGAAGGAGCTGAACTAAACCCTGCTTAAGCAGCATTGGAATAATTTAGCTGGCGTGAACTGGCGCTGAGGCGGCGCCACTTGTCTCACCATTGGGAGGAACATTATGATAGTTCTGCGGTTGTTGGGGGTGCTTCTGCTGGATTGAATCTTTCTCTTTTTCCTAGTTTTTTTATTTGAAAGTAAGTCACTTTCACTTGTGTTTTTTCTGTCTTATTTACGATATAACTTTTCGATTGCAGCCATTCCAGCGGATAGGGGTTAGATATGCTATTTATCCGCTTATACGCTCTTACTACTACGTTACAATAAGACGAATAGAATACGTTACAAAGCCAGGAAGAAGTTGTATCCCTCTT